GAATCCTTTTTTTTTTTTCACCCCTAACGCTAAATGAAACTTCTAGCCAAAAGAACATCAGGACGTTTTGGATAAATAAAATTCATGGTCTTCTTCTTATTAAGAATTATACCAAATTTGAGCAGACACTAGATAGGTTTCGTCTAAAATTATTTTCAACAAAAAAAGTACGTTCTTTATTTCCAGAACACACACAAGAAAAAATTGATTCAGAAGATCGAATACTCATTTTAAAAATTTTATTCGATGTAGTTATAACGGATCCCAACGACCAAAGAATTAGAAAAAACTCTATTGGAATAAAAGAAATAAGTAAAAAGGTTCCTCGCTGGTCATACAACTCAATTACTGGTTTAGGACAAAAAAAGAAAAACAGGGGCGAAACTGTAGCAGGGGCAATTCGTTCGAGAAAGTTCAAACATGTAGTTATTTTTACTGATAACCAGCCAAAGCCAAATACCTCTACGTATATTAATACAAAATATACTAAGAGTCCTAAGCAAGCAAAGAAAGTGAATTTGACCCATTATTCACAACAATCGGATTTTCGTCGAGGTCTAATCAAAGGCTCCATGCGCGCACAAAGACGTAAAACTATTACTTGGGAACTGTTTCAAGCAAATGTGCATTCCCCGCTTTTTTTGGACAGGCTAGACAAATCTTTTTTTTTTTCTTTTGATATTTCCGAACTGATGAAAGTAATTTTTAAAAATTGGATGTGGAAACAAAAAGACAAAAAACTTTCTGATTCTAAAATTGAAAAGCAAAAAAAAATTGATAACCAAGAGGAGGACAAAAGAGAAAAATACAAAAGAAAAGAAAAAACAGAGATACCCATAGCAGAAATCTGGAATACATTTTTTTTTGCTCAAATACTCAGAAGTTTTGTATTATTAACTCAATCAATTCTTAGAAAATATATTCTATTACCTTCACTGATAATAGCTAAAAATATTGCTCGCATGCTATTATTTCAAATTCCCGAATGGTCCGAGGATTTAAAGGATTGGAATAGGGAAATGTATGTAAAATGCACCCATAATGGTGTTCAATTATCCGAACGAGAATTTCCGAAAAACTGGTTAACAGAGGGTATTCAGATAAAGATCCTATTTCCTTTTTGCCTGAAACCCTGGCACAAATCTAAGCTACAATTCCCTCATAAAGATGCAATGAAAAAAAAAGGGGGACAAAAAAACAACGATTTTTGTTTTTTAACAGTTTGGGGAATGGAAGCGGAATTGCCTTTTGGTCCTCCCCGAAAAAGACCTTCATTTTTTAAACCCATTTTCAAAGAACTAAAAAAAAAAATTAGACAATTGAAAACAAAGTCTTTAAGAGTTTTAAAAGAAAGAACAAAAATTTTTCAACAAATCGCAAAAGAAACAAAAAGATGGGTCATCAAAAGAATTCTATTACTAAAAGTAAAAGGAAGAGTAAAAGAACTTTCAAAAACAAACAAAATTCCATTATTTAGATTGCGAGAAATAGATGAATTGGGTGAAGATAAAAAAGATTTGATAATGAGTAATCGGATGATTCACGAATCGTCCATTCAAATTCGATCTATGGATTGGACAAATTTAGCACTGCCCGAAAAAAAAATAAAAGATCTGACTAATCGAACAAACATAATAAAAAAGAAAATAGAAAAAATTACAAAAGAAAAGAAAAAAAAACAGCTAACTTATGAAATAAATATTAGTTCGAACAAAACAAGTTATCGTCCTAAAATATTAGGAGCGTCCAAAAAGATTTGGCAAATATTAAAAAAAAGAAATACTCGATTAATTGGTAAATCATATTTTTTTATAAAATTTTTCATTGAAGGGATATACATAAAAATTTTTCTAGCTATTGTCAATATTCCAAGAATCAATGCAATTTTTTTTTTTGAATCACCAAAAAAAATCCAAATTATTGAGAAAAATATCCACAATAATGAAACAAATCAGGAAAGAATTAATAAAACAAGTAAAAGTAAAAATGAAATTCACTTTATTTCGACTATAAAAAAATCACTTTCTAAGGTTAGTAATAAGAATTCAAAGATTTCTTATGATTTCTCTTTTTTCTCACAATCACAAGCATATGTATTTTACAAATTATCACAAACCCAACTTATTCACTTTTATAATTTAAGATCTGTCTTTCAATATGACGGAACATCCCTTTTTCTTAAGAAGGAAATAAAAGATTATTTTAAAAAACAAGGAGTATTTCATTACGAATTAAGACATGAATCTTTTTGGAATTTTGAAATGAATCAATGGAAAAACTGGTTAAAGGGGCATTATCTATATCAATCCGATTTATCTCGGATAAGATGGCCTATATTAGTACCACAAAAATGGCGAAATAGAGCCAATCAACACAGTATGGCTCAAAAGAAAGATTTAAACAAAAAGGGTTCATATGAAAAAAATGGATTAACTCATTCCGACAAACAAAATTTTTTTGAAGCGAATCCATTACAGAATCAAAAAGATAATTTTAAAAAACACTATAGATATGATCTTTTATCATATAAATCTATTAATTATGAAGATAAGAAAGACTCGTATATTCATAAATCATTATTCCAAGTAAATAATAAAGAAGAAATCTTTTCTAATTCCAACATAAGGGAAGGCAAATTATTTGATATGTTGGGAGGTATCCCTATTAATAATTATCTAGAAGAAGATAATATTATGGATATGAATAAATTTTCGGATAGAAAATATTTTGATTGGAGAATTCTCGATTTTTGTCTTAGAAATAAGGTTGATATTGAAGTCTGGGTTGATATTGGTACCAACAGGAATCCAAATACTAAGATTGGGGCTGATAAGTATCAAATAATTGATGAAATTAATAAGAAAGTTCTTTTTTATCTTACAATTCATGAAGATGAAGAAATTAAACCATCCAATCAAAAAAAGTTCTTTTTTGATTGGATGGGAATGAATGAAGCAATACTAAGTTGTCCTATATCAAATCTGGAGCTTTGGTTCTTCCGAGAATTAGTGCTATTTTTTAATGCATATAAAAAAAAACCGTGGATCATACCAATCAAATTACTTCTTTTCAGTTTTAATGGAAATGAAAATGGGAATAAAAAAATAACTCGAAAGAAAAAAGAAGACCTTTTTATATCATCGAATCAAAAAAACTCTCTTGAATTATACAATAGAAGTAAAGAAGAAAAAGAACCCCCAGACCAAGGGAATCCTCGATCAGATGCACAAAACCAAGTAAGTCTTGGGTCAGTTCTCTCAAACCAAGAAAAAGATGTTGAAGCAAATTCTTCGGGATCAGACATCAAAAAACGTAGAACGAAAAAACAATACAAGAACAACACAGAAGCAGAACTTTATTTCTTCCTAAAAAAGTATTTGCATTTTCAGTTGAGATGGGATTCTTTTTTAAATCAAAGAATAATAAATAATATCAAGATCTATTGTCTCCTGCTTCGACTGATAAATCCAAGAGAAATTGCTATATCCTCTATTCAAGGGGGAGAAATGGGTCTGGATATTTTGATGATTCATAAGGATTTCACTCTTACAGAATTGGTGAAAGGGGGAATATTTATTATCGAACCGCTTCGTCTGTCTGTAAAAAATGATGGACAGTTTTTTATATATCAAATCGTAGGTATTTCATTGGTTCATAAGAATAAGCGCCAAATTACTAAAAGATACCGAGAAAAAAGCTATGTTCATAAAAAAAAAAATTATGAATCCATTGCAAGACATCAAAGAATGACTGGAAATAGAGACAAAAAGAATTATGATTTGCTTGTTCCTGAAAATATTTTATTCCCTAACCATCGTAGAGAATTGAGAACTCTGATTTGTTTCAATTGGAAGAATCAAAATGGTATTCAGAGAAATTCCGTATTTTGTAATAACGTAAAAAAAGGGGGTCACGTTTTGGATAAAAGCAAAGATCTTGCTAGAGAGAAAAAGAAACTAATTAAATTAAAGTTCTTTCTTTGGCCAAATTATCGATTAGAAGATTTAGTTTGTATGAATCGCTATTGGTTTAATACCAATAATGGCAGTCGTTTCAGTATGATAAGGATACATATGTATCCACGATTGCAAATTTGTTACTAGTACATTTTTCTTATCGATCGCGTACCATACGTACCATACCTGGTATATGAAAACAAAGAGATGGACACATGCCTTGTCTTACATTCCATTATGATACAGGATACCACTTTAAGGACATACGGATCGGTTAGATCTATAAATGAATTAACAGAATTTTTTTTTAGGTCTCGCTTTTTCTCTTTTGAAGAAATATACCATCCTTTTTATCCCTAATCAAATTGAAAATGGGATTGATTGTTGATTGATTTTATCGGAAGTTCATAACGGCTTTAAGATGATTGTGTATATTCAATTCAAATGACTAACATTATTATTACTGATCAGTAAATTTCATATTAAAAGAAAGGGAAAAGAGGATTTCGTTTTATGGTAAAAAATTCATTCATCTCAGTTACTTTTCAAGAAAAAAAAAAAGAAAACAGTGGGTCTGTTGAATTTCAAGTATTAAGTTTCACTAATAAGATACAAAGACTTACTTCCCATTTGGAATTGCACAGAAAAGACTATTTATCTCAGAGGGGTTTACGGAAAGTTCTGGAAAAACGCCAACGCCTACTTTCTTATTTGTCAAAGAAAAATGGAGTACGTTATAAAGAATTAATTAGTCAGTTGAATATCCGGGAGTCAAAAAATCGTTAATTTGAAAAAAAGAATTTGGAATTATTTGATTTATTAGATTTTGAATATTGATAACTTCTTTTTGTTTTCAACAATTCATGTAAGAATGAATCGAGGAAAAACCTATGAGTATACTAGCTACAGGAAAAGACCTTATGAGAGTAAATATGGGACCTCACCACCCATCAATGCATGGTGTTCTTCGTCTCATCGTTACTCTCGATGGCGAAGATGTTATTGACTGTGAACCGATATTGGGTTATTTACACAGAGGGATGGAAAAAATTGCGGAAAACCGAACAATTATACAATATCTGCCTTATGTAACACGTTGGGATTATTTAGCTACTATGTTCACAGAAGCAATAACTGTAAATGGACCAGAACAGTTGGGAAATATTCAAGTACCTAAAAGGGCCAGCTATATCAGAGTAATTATGTTGGAGTTGAGTCGTATAGCCTCTCATCTGTTATGGCTCGGCCCTTTTATGGCAGATATTGGTGCACAGACTCCCTTCTTCTATATTTTCAGAGAAAGAGAATTAGTATATGATCTATTCGAAGCTGCCACCGGTATGAGAATGATGCATAATTATTTTCGTATCGGAGGGATAGCGGCCGATTTACCCCATGGCTGGATAGAGAAATGTTTGGATTTCTGTGATTATTTTTTAACGGGGGTTGTTGAATATCAAAAACTTATTACACGAAACCCTGTCTTTTTAGAACGAGTTGAAGGAGTAGGCATTTTTGGTGGAGAAGAAGCAATAAATTGGGGTTTATCAGGACCAATGCTACGAGCGTCTGGAATAGAATGGGATCTTCGTAAAGTGGATCATTATGAGTGTTACGACGAATTTGATTGGGAAGTCCAGTGGCAAAAAGAAGGGGATTCATTAGCTCGTTATTTAGTCCGAATCGGTGAAATGACAGAATCGGTAAAAATTATTCAACAGGCTTTGGAAGGAATTCCGGGGGGGCCCTATGAGAATTTAGAAATCCGATGCTTTGCTAGAGAAAGCGATCCAGAATGGAATGATTTTGAAGATCGATTCATTAGTAAAAAACCTTCTCCTACTTTTGAATTACCGAAACAAGAACTTTATGTGAGAGTCGAAGCCCCAAAAGGAGAATTGGGAATTTTTCTGATAGGAGATCAAAGTAGTTTTCCTTGGCGATGGAAAATTCGCCCACCGGGTTTTATCAATTTGCAAATTCTTCCTCAGTTAGTTAAAAGAATGAAATTGGCGGATATTATGACGATACTAGGTAGTATAGATATCATTATGGGAGAAGTTGATCGTTGAAATGATAGTTGATACAACAGAAGTACAAGATATTAATTCTTTTTCCCGATTGGAATCCTTAAAAGAGCTCTATGGGACCATACGGGTGTTTGCCCCTATTTTGACTCTTGTATTAGGAATCACAATAGGTGTACTAGTAATTGTGTGGTTAGAAAGAGAAATATCTGCAGGAATACAACAACGTATTGGCCCTGAATACGCCAGCCCTTTCGGAATTCTTCAAGCTTTAGCAGATGGAACAAAACTACTTTTCAAAGAGAATCTTCTTCCAGCTAGAGGAAATACTCGTTTCTTCAGTATTGGACCATCTATAGCAGTCATATCAATTCTACTAAGTTATTCAGTAATTCCTTTTAGTTATCACCTTGTTTTAGCTGATCTCAATATTGGTATTTTTTTATGGATTGCCGTTTCAAGTATTGCTCCTATTGGACTTCTTATGTCAGGATATGGATCAAATAATAAATATTCGTTTTTAGGTGGTCTGCGAGCTGCTGCTCAATCGATTAGTTATGAAATACCATTAACTTTATGTGTTTTATCAATATCTCTACGTGCGATTCGCTAAAATAGAAGCTTTTCTTTTCCTTCTAGAAAAAAAAAAGAAATTTAATGGATATCCGCATTTTTTTTTTATTCATTTATTGATTCTTTAGGTTAATAAAAAAATTAGATAGTTATATATGAGTGAAAGAAAACAACTTCTAAATTCGCAGTAAAAGCAGATTGAGTCTCATTTCCTATGTACAAGAGTTAAGTTAAAGTAAACAAAAGTGGAAGATGCCCTTTACCCCAAGATTAGTTGATTGGTCATCCTAGCTTGAAGCGGGCTCAAAAGTCAACCGTATGGAGTTTTCACTATATGTTTGAATGTATTACAATACATATATTAACGAACGGGGGATTGAAAAAAAAAAATGGGTGGATAATAAGGAACACTAAAATACACACAAAGAATTAGTAATGGAGATTATGTAAATTAACGAAAAAGATACGTCTGCATAACATAAAAAGAATACTAATTGGGGCTTTAAGTTGGTAGAAATGATCAGGCAGTACTCCCCACAATTCCGATTCAGAGTATGCTCCTATCCCCCAATTAAAGAAATTACTATCAGGAACGAAATAATCCCTTACTTTTTTGATTTTGAGGCCCCCTTTTTCTCAGAAAGAAGAAGAGGAACAAAAAAAATATTTCTCAGAAAGAAGAAGAGGAACAAAAAAAATAGAAAAAAAAAGAGATTACAATAAAAAGAAAAGCTATTTTTTTCTTATTTCTTTCCTATCTTCATAAAAAGAAAAATTGTGTCATGATTCATGAACTAATGGAATGTCTAATTTTTTTTTCGTAATCGAAAATAAAACGATGGCTCGAAATATCAATAGATATTTCTACAAAGAGTATTTTATTGAAGGATTTATTAAGTTATTACTCACCCAAAAAAAGTTGAAGGATGAGATCAATTCAGAAATGCTTTTTGATTTATTCTTATAGCAGACAGAATTCCATTGGTATAATTGGGGACCTTCCACGAGTCTATCTATGCTATAACCATATCAAGATAACGAATACTTGCCCGGTCCTTACATTTATTTGTGGCCCTGAGGAGCCGTATGAGGTGAAAATCTCATGTACGGTTTTGTAATAGCGAGGGGAACAGTAATGTTATCACCGACTATGATTATCTAATAGTTCAAGTACAGTTGATATAGTCGGGGCGCAATCAAAATATGGTTTTTTGGGGTGGAATTTGTGGCGTCAACCTATAGGGTTTATCGTTTTTCTAATTTCTTCCCTAGCAGAATGCGAAAGATTACCTTTTGATTTACCAGAAGCAGAAGAAGAATTAGTAGCAGGCTATCAAACCGAATATTCAGGGATCAAATTTGGTTTATTTTACGTTGCTTCCTATCTAAATTTATTAGTTTCCTCATTATTTGTAACAGTTCTTTACTTGGGCGGTTGGAATCTTTCAATTCCGTACATATTTGTTCCTGAGTTATTTGAAATAAATAAAGCGGATGGAATCTTTGGAACGACAATTGGTATCTTTATTACATTAGCTAAAACTTATTTGTTCTTGTTCATTTCTATCACAACAAGATGGACTTTACCTAGACTAAGAATGGACCAATTATTAAATCTTGGCTGGAAATTTCTTTTACCTATTTCTCTTGGTAATTTATTATTAACAACCTCTTCCCAACTCCTTTCACTGTAAACAAAAAAAAAAGATACTATATTCACGGCTTACCTCAAACAAGAGAAAGAAAAAATTTATTCATAGATATTCCCGATATGTTCCCTATGGTAACTGGGTTCATGAATTATGGTCAACAAACAGTACGAGCTGCAAGGTACATTGGTCAAAGTTTCATGATTACCTTATCCCAAGCAAATCGTTTCCCTGTAACTATTCAATATCCTTATGAAAAATTAATAACATCAGAGCGTTTCCGCGGTCGAATCCATTTTGAATTTGATAAATGTATTGCTTGTGAAGTATGTGTTCGTGTATGTCCTATAGATCTGCCTGTTGTTGATTGGAAATTGGAAACTGATATTCGAAAGAAACGATTGCTTAATTACAGTATTGATTTCGGAATTTGTATTTTTTGTGGTAACTGCGTTGAGTATTGTCCAACAAATTGTTTATCAATGACTGAAGAATATGAACTTGCTACTTACGACCGTCACGAATTGAATTACAATCAAATTGCTTTAGGTCGTTTACCAATGTCAGTAATTGACGATTTTACAATTCGAACAGTTTTGAATTCGTCTCAAAGAAAAAACGGGTAAATCTCTTTATTATTGGAAATTACTAGGGTTCCGTGTTGGTATAAAGGAATAAGGTCTTTCTCTTTGTTTGGTACAAATCCCAACTATAGATTGGATTATGAGAAGTACAAATTCATTTGGATTGAAAGTCTGTTAATATATCCACAATTTTTTCGAAATATAGACTTTCAATTTCCAACTGCCATTTCCAATAAAGAAAAGAACAAAATTGATCCAATAACTGTACCCACATCAATTCACACCTATTAGATTTGAATTGAATTCAATTGGGAATGCCTCATAAAAAAAATTGCCTGGTCGGTTCAATAAGGTCATGAAAAAACATTTTGATTTATTTATCTCTTATTTTAATATAATGGATTTGGCTGGACCAATACATGATTTTCTTTTAGTTTTTCTAGGATCGGGTCTTATATTAGGAGGTCTGGGAGTGGTATTACTTACCAACCCGATTTATTCTGCCTTTTCGTTGGGATTTGTTCTTATTTGTATATCCTTATTCTATATTCTATCAAATTCGCCTTTTGTAGCTGCTGCACAGCTCCTTATTTATGTAGGAGCTGTAAATGTTTTAATCATATTTGCTGTAATGTTCATGAATGGTTCAGACTATTCCAACGATTTTCATTTGAATCTTTGGACTATTGGGGATGGAGTTGCTTCTCTGGTTTGTACAAGTCTTTTTTTGTCCTTACTCACTACTATTCTAGATACGTCGTGGTACGGGATTATTTGGACTACACGATCCAACCAGATTATAGAGCAAGATTTGATAAGTAATAGTCAACAAATTGGAATTCATTTATCAACCGACTTTTTTCTTCCATTTGAACTCATTTCGATAATTCTTTTAGTTGCTTTGATAGGTGCAATTGCCGTAGCTCGTCAGTAAAAAATCTTTATAACTAGCAACAGCAATCCAAATTCAACTTTTCTGTGTTATCACATCTATTTGCCTTCAATTCTATTTGAATACTGTTTCATGTATAAATCAAATAGAATGATTCGATCTATTAGCAATATATTCTTTTGTTCTATACTTGTTAGATTATAAGCAATCAAATCACTTGACTTATTGTTCATATTGAAATGAATCGAAATTGGTACGGAGTTGGTCAATGATGCTCGAGCATGTACTTATTTTGAGTGCTTATTTATTTTCTATTGGTATCTATGGATTGATCACGAGCCGAAATATTGTCCGGGCCCTGATGTGTCTTGAACTTATACTAAATGCGGTTAATATAAATTTTGTAACATTTTCCGATTTTTTTGATAGTAGGCAATTAAAAGGGGATATTTTCTCAATTTTTGTTATAGCTATTGCAGCCGCTGAAGCAGCTATCGGATCAGCTATTGTTTCGTCAATTTATCGTAACAGAAAATCGATTCGTATCAATCAATCGACTTTGTTGAATAAATAAAATAGTATTTCAAAATCAGAATATTCATCAATTCGAATTAGCATCTATAATACGTCCTAACCTCGATCATATTGGCGAAAACGTAAAAAATCAAAGTATCTTTGTTCCCTCTTATCAGTTGATCCAGAAATGGATTGATTCCAAAATTCTGGTAAATCGTTGATTGATCTGGTGTTTCAATATATGATTCATTTCAAAAATTACTAGATCGAAAATTTATGAATTCAGAAATTGATAGATTCAATGTCACATTCAGTAAAGATTTATGATACATGTATAGGGTGTACTCAATGTGTCCGAGCATGTCCCACGGATGTATTAGAAATGATACCTTGGGACGGATGTAAAGCTAAACAAATTGCTTCTGCTCCAAGAACGGAGGATTGTGTTGGTTGTAAGAGATGTGAATCCGCCTGCCCAACGGATTTCTTGAGTGTTCGAGTTTATTTATGGCATGAAACAACTCGAAGCATGGGTCTAGCTTATTGATATTGATACGTTCCCAAAAACCCCACTTGAATCTATTTTGAATACATTTTTTTTACTTACTGATTACCGACAAAAACCCGTACTCGAAAAATAAAAAAAAAAAATTAAGAATATATATTCTATTTTTCGAGCACGGTTTTGTCTGGTTCGAGTGTATCTTGCCTTTACCACGAACTTTTTTCCTTGGTTAACAATAATTGTAGTTTTTCCGATAGCCACGGGTTTTTTCATTTTCTTTCTCCCTCATAGAGGAAATAAGGTGACTAGGGGGTATACTATATATATATGCGTGCTAGAACTCCTTCTAACGACCTATGCCTTCTGTTATCATTTCGAATTGGACGATCCATTAATACAACTCGCAGAGGATTATAAATGGATCAATTTTTTTGGTTTTTACTGGAGATTGGGAATAGATGGACTTTCCCTAGGACCCATTTTATTGACGGGATTTATCACCACTTTAGCTACGTTAGCGGCTTGGCCAGTTACTCGGAATTCCCGATTATTCTATTTCCTGATGTTAGCAATGTATAGCGGTCAAATAGGATCATTTGCTTCTCGTGACCTTTTACTTTTTTTCATCATGTGGGAATTAGAATTAATTCCTGTTTATCTACTTCTATCAGCATGGGGTGGGAAGAAACGTCTTTATTCAGCTACAAAGTTTATTTTGTACACTGCAGGAGGTTCCGTTTTTCTATTAATAGGAGTTTTGGGTATCGGTTTATATGGTTCCAATGAACCAACATTAAATTTGGAAATATTAGCTAATCGATCGTATCCCGTGGCACTGGAAATACTATTCTATATTGGATTTCTTATTGCTTTTGCTGTCAAATCACCGATTATACCCTTACATACATGGTTACCAGACACCCATGGGGAGGCCCATTACAGTACTTGTATGCTTCTGGCCGGAATCTTATTAAAAATGGGAGCATATGGCTTGGTTCGGATCAATATGGAACTATTACCGCACGCTCATTCTCTATTTTCTCCCTGGTTAATCATAGTAGGTACAATGCAAATAATTTATGCAGCTTTAACATCTCCTGGCCAACGCAATTTAAAAAAAAGAATCGCCTATTCCTCTGTATCTCATATGGGTTTCATAATTATAGGAATTGGCTCGATAACTGATACAGGACTCAGCGGAGCCATTTTACAAATAATTTCTCATGGGTTTATTAGCGCTGCACTTTTTTTCTTAGCAGGAACGAGTTATGATAGAATACGTCATGGTTATCTCGACGAAATGGGCGGACTGGCTATACCAATTCCAAAGATATTCACGCTATTTAGTATCTTATCAATGGCTTCCCTTGCATTACCGGGCATGAGTGGTTTTGTTGCGGAATTGATAGTCTTTTTTGGAATAATTACTAGCCAAAAATATTTTTTAATAGCAAAAATACTGATTACTTTTGTAATGGCAATTGGAATGATATTAACTCCTATTTATTCATTATCTATGTTACGGCAAATGTTTTATGGGTACAAGCTATTTAATGGCGTAAACTCTTATTTTTTTGATTCTGGACCACGGGAATTATTTGTTTTGATCTCTATTCTTCTACCCGTACTTGGTATTGGTATTTATCCGGATTTCGTTCTGTCACTATCAGTGGACAAGGTCGAAGCTATTCTATCTAATTTTTTTATAGAGAATTTTCATGAATAAAAAAAGAAAAAATAAATTGGAATTGTAACCAAACCCCTTTGGCGTTTGTGAGAACCTTTTGAATCAAGTAGTGGAGTGATTCAAAAGGTTCTCGGCGGTTTCCACTCAGTTTCGTTTATATATATACGCTGTCCTATGTTTGTCTTCATCAGGCCCTTTCTTTTCTTCAATTTGCAATTCAATTAGATGTGAATTGTTAATTAAATGAACCATAACTATGTAACCCTATTCCTAATAGATTGACCCCGAAATAACATATCCAAATTATAACAAAGCCCATAGAAGCCACAATTGCGGAATTAAAACCTTCCGATTTTTTATTTGTTCGAGTATGGAAATAAATCCCGAATATAGTCCAAGTAATAAATGCCCAAGTTTCCTTTGGATCCCAATTCCAATATGATCCCCATGCCTCATTAGCCCATACTGCGCCTGAAAGAATACCTATGGTTAAAAAGATAAATCCTAGACTAATAATATGATAACTCCAATGATCCAATTGTTGAATCAATTGATACCTGTAATAATTTCTAGCAGAAAAAAAAGAAGTATTTAGTAAAACATTTGTTTTTGCATTCATGTATTGTATTTCACCGAAGGAAAATGACTCAGTTACAGTTCCATTTAATAATTTATTGCTTTTACCAAAAATCCTTATCACTTTTCGAAATGTAATGACTAGAAGAGCTGTGGATAATAATGATCCGCATAAAAGAGCTGCATAGCCGAATACCATCATACTTACGTGCATCATTAACCACTGAACTTGTAGAGCGGGCACTAATATTCCGGATTGATGCATTTTGGTTAACAAACACGAAGTTGCAAAGCCTTGGGTAAAAATAGCACTTGGCGCGGTTATTGCGCTTAAATGATTTTTATGTTTTAAAATCCTATGAATAATGGAGAAACTCCATGACAGAAAGATTAATGATTCATATAAATCACTTAATGGGAAATGCCCCGAATAAATCCAACGAATTACTAATAATCCTGTTAGACAGAAAAGGGTAGCTATCATCCCCTTTTCTGATGAATCATATAGTCCTACGATTTCATCGACTAATAAGGTTATTAAATGAATTGTAATTCCAATTGAAATGACCGAAAATGATATATGAGTTAATATATGTTCTAAAGTTGAAAATATCATAAATAAAAAATGAAATTAAAAGTAAAAAGTGAAAGTCTCTCGAGTATACGGAATGGAAATCGGAAATTCAATTCATTATAGGGCTTTTATATATCTTTTAGAAGATTAGAAGATGTTATGCCGCCACTCGGATTCGAACCGAGATGCTCTAGCACTGCTTCCTAAGAGCAGCGTGTCTACCGATTTCACCATAGCGGCTTGCTAGAAATAATAATAACTTATTTTTATTTAATCGTCGAGATTGAAAGTGAAAGAGAAAGTTTCAATGAAATACTTTTTATTTTTAGGAAGCATTCAATTGATGAATAAAAACTTGTTTCAATAGAGATTGAAACAATCTCTTTTTTATCGTTTTAGTTAGTTATTTAAGGTTTCAGTTTTATTTAACTTAACAATTTAACAATAACATATTCTTTTTCTTTTTTATGGATCACGAGCACAATTTAAGCATAATATCCAATAATTCAAAAAAATTGGATTTAATTTGCATAACTTTTGTCTTGTGATAATCGTTAGGTTTTTTTTTCAGTATGAATTTGTCTTAGGGTTTATCAAACCAATTAGGTATTGAGCTATACATATTATATAAAAGAATTTCGATTTCTATTGTCCTACTTCAAAAATTTATTTCTAAATCCGAATTCTAAAAATAGATATTTTTAGATTGATCCTCCCTTTCAAACATAGGATTTTTTTATTACTTCTAAATTGCATACTTTTCGTATAGAAATTAGAAATACGCCGAAATGGCGAAAGACGCTTTTCTCATTCTCACTTGGAGTGATGATTCAGAAAGTTAAAAAAACAGTATAATTAATAATTAGTTTCAACAACTCATTGCTTTTGTCTAAAGATTTCAATTTATGCTATTCTATAGCATAAATTGAAATAGAAAAGGAGAAATAGAAAAGAAAAAAAAAGAAAAGACAAAACAAAACCTTTATTATTGTCTTATTTATAAGTGGGTGGGTGATGGGGAAATTAAGAATCCCCATCCCGGGAATGAAAAGCATATTCAAATACAAATAAAGGCAAAACTCTAAATTTTTATTCCTTTTTTTTTTTTCAAATAAAAAAAAGGACAAATTCAGTAGCCAAATCCATTGGTTCAAAACAGTAGGGAATGGAAATCATTATTTATTACTTACTTTTTCTATTTCTATTTTTTTTTTACTTCTATTTTTCTTTTTTTTTTTACTTCTATTTTTCTATTCTATATTAAAAAATGGAATCTAAATTCGAAACGAAATTGGCTCGTTTTTGGAGTCAGGTGGATGCGGATTCCAATTATTCCAACGTTTTATTCATTATTTGTCGTACAAAAAACTTTTGGAATTCCCGGTCGAAAGGGATTTCGCTAACGAAAAAGCTTTCAGCGCTGCAAAATATCCCTCTTTTTTCCAAATATTTTTACGAATACGTTTTTTTAATATAGAACTACGTTTTTTTGGAACTGCCATTCAAAAAATAAAAAGTTATTCATTGCAAAAATTGGATGTGAAAGACATCTATTGTTTAAAACAAATCGTTTTTTTTTTTTCAATTCCTATTCCATACAATATCTGAGGCAAAATAATTTGTATTTCGGAGTTATTTGTGATACCTTTCTATCTCTGTCTCTTTTTGGGATGTTCCATTTGTACATAAAAAATACATATCGAACAAGCTTAAGAACCCTTACCTACCTAATAAAAAACTTGAATCTTTTTCTTTTCTAGTAATTGGTTATTAAATGCCATTTATTAGAATAGAACATAATCAATCAGTCCCGAATGAAACTCGTTAATTATTCTGAATAAACAAACAAAAATACCTAGTTCTTTTTTTATTAGGCAAAGTTATGGGGCATCCGATGATTGATATCAAAATAAAGTACTTCTTTTTTTTGTCCAATTTTTTAGTCTTGATATATGTCCATAAATTTTTGTAATAGGGAATAATAATGGAAATTGTAATTTGCTGCTACGTTTTCCTAAAAATCTTACTTAGTATAAACTTAGTATAAAATAATTCGTTATTTTTCACTTTGAAAATTTTTGAAGTAGTTGAGAAAGGTTCAAACTAACTACGAACAGAAAATTCCATTTTAGTTTCAGTTGCTTTTTTAATACTTTCGTAATCCCTTTTAAAAGAGATAAGAACCGGTGAATCAGAAACAATTAATTAAGAATAAAAAAATTATTATTTTTATGGAACATACATATCAATATTCTTGGATCATACCTTTCGTTCCGCTTCCAGTTCCTATGTTAATAGGAGTGGGACTTCTACTTTTTCCAACGGCAACAAAAAATCTTCGCCGTATTTGGGCTTTTCCTAGTATTTTTTTGTTAAGTATAGTTATGATTTTTTCGGTCGATCTATCTATTCAGCAAATAAATAGGAGTTCTATCTATCAATACATATGGTCTTGGACCATCAATAATGATTTTTCTTTCGAGTTCGGACACTTTATTGATCCGCTTACTTCTATTATGTCAATATTAATCACCACAGTTGGAATTCTGGTTCTTTTTTATAGCGACAATTATATGTCTCATGATCAAGGATATTTGAGATTTTTTGCTTATATGAGTTTTTTCAATACTTCCATGTTGGGATTAGTTACAAGTTCGAATTTGATACAAATTTATATTTTTTGGGAATTGGTTGGGATGTGTTCTTATCTATTAATAGGGTTTTGGTTCACACGACCTAGTGCGGCAAGTGCTTGTCAAAAAGCCTTTGTAACTAATCGTGTAGGGGATTTTGGTTTATTATTAGGAATCTTAGGTCTTTATTGGACAACGGGTAGTTTCGAATTTCGGGATTTGTTCGAAATATTCAATAACTTGATTTATAAGAAGGAGGTTCACTTTTTATTTGTTACTTTGTGTGCCTTTCTATTATTTGGCGGCGCAGTTGCTAAATCCGCACAATTTCCCCTTCATGTATGGTTACCTGATGCCATGGAAGGGCCTACTCCTATTTCGGCTCTTATACACGCCGCTACTATGGTAGCAGCGGGAATTTTTCTTGTAGCTCGTCTTCTTCCACTTTTCATAGCGATACCATACATAATGAATCTAATATCTTTTATAGGTATAATAACAGTATTATTAGGAGCCACTTTAGCTCTTGCTCAAAAAGATATTAAGAAAAGTTTAGCCTATTCTACAATGTCTCAATTGGGTTATATGATGTTAGCTCTAGGTATGGGGTCTTATCGAGCCGCTTTATTTCATTTGATTACTCATGCTTATTCGAAAGCCTTGTTGTTTTTAGGATCCGGATCAATTATTCATTCAATGGAAGCTCTTGTTGGATACGCTCCAGATAAAAGCCAGAATATGGCTCTTATGGGCGGGTTAAGAAAGCACGTGCCAATTACAAAAACTGCTTTTTTATTAGGTACACTTTCTCTTTGTGGTATTCCACCTCTTGCTTGTTTTTGGTCCAAAGATGAAATTCTTAATGATAGTTGGTTATATTCACCGATTTTCGCAATAATTGCTTCTTTCACAGCCGGATTAACTGCATTTTATATGTTTCGGATTTATTTACTTACTTTTGAAGGACATTTAAACGTTCGTTTTCAAAATTACAGTGGCAAAAAAGGAAATTCCTTCTATTCAATATCTCTATGGGGTAAAGAGGAGCAAAAATCGATTAAAAAAAGTTTTCCTTTAGTTGCTTTATTAAAAATAAATAATAATGAAAGGGAAAGGACTTCTTTTTTTTCGAAGAAAACATACCGAATGGATACTCATGTAACAAAAATGCCTTTTCTTACTATTTTGCCTTTTTGTCCTACAAAGACTTTTTTTTATCCCCATGAATCGGACAATACTATGCTATTCTCTATGCTTATATTAGTCTTATTTCCTTTGTTTGTTGGAGCCATAGGAATTCCCTTTAATCAAGAAGGAAACAATTTGGA